CGGCGATATGAACGTATTTAAGTAATTGTCGTTCTGTAAGACCATAATGAAAACGCAATTTTTGTTTTTCTTCTAGGCGAATACGATATTGAGATTTTTTCCCGGAACGCGATTGGTTTCTAAGATCACTCCCGGCTTTAGGCCTTTTATTAGTTAGTCCTGGTAAAGCCCCCAGGCGGCGTATTTTTTTGAAACGAGGTCCTCGGTAACGCGACATAAAATAAAGACTCCTTAATTCTTATTAAGAATTCATTTCATTCTTTTTTTTTTTTTTTGAAAATTTTTTTTTTACAGAATAAATCTAAACTCAAACTGAACTAAATGAAGCGAAGTTTGCTGAAGTAGTGTACTTGTACTATTACTATACAGAAGAATGAGATAAATTGGATAAATAGTCAAACTTTCTATTATTATATATATATAATATAATATATAAGATCCTTTTCCTGGCATAGTCAGGAGTTCCCCCTATAACTTAACCTATAACTTAATAAATTCATGGATTTTGGAAAGAGGGGAAGACACTTTTCAATCTTCTTTGATTTCAAAGAAAGATTCTCAATTTTTCAAAAATGGAATAAAAAAATGAAAAATATAAAAAAGCCGGCTATCGGAATCGAACCGATGACCATCGCATTACAAATGCGATGCTCTAACCTCTGAGCTAAGCGGGCCCGCATTATAGTAATAGAAATCTTCAATGCATATGCATAGCATAGGAATTCAAGACACTATTACTATAAGTATTATAAGTATAGTGTCTCTAGAAATATAGAAAAGAACAGAATCCATAATTACCAATAAAAAAATATTGGATATTATAGAATATAACGATTTCTATAGCGATATAAAATTTTGATTTCTTTATCACAATGCTAAATTAGAATAGAATAATATTCGACAGCTTTAGATAGTCAAACTTTTTTTTTGAATTCACATGATATTTGAAATTCTTTTTGTTACACTTCTATCCTAGAATATTTCTTCCTAGTTTGTTTGATTAATTATAACTAATCAAACATTCCTCGGCTTTCATTCGAAAAAGGGGAAGTTAAAAAAAAAGAATCGACCCTTTAAGTATCCCAATTGCATGGGAAAAATGGCATGAAGAGGAAGATATATAAAGGATATATATCAATCTATATTGAATTGCCGATACAGAAATGATAAAATCCAATTTGATTGAATCAAATATGGGTTTCCTGTAGGTAAGAAAAAAATACTTTTTCGAGATAGTAATCGCTATCTAATAAATTCAAAGGTTCCAGTATAAATGAAAGAAAAAAGGAATAATAAAATCTTAATCTCAAAACAAAAGACAAAAAGAAGGGGGATATGGCGAAATCGGTAGACGCTACGGACTTAATTGGATTGAGCCTTGGTATGGAAACTTACTAAGTGATAACTTTCAAATTCAGAGAAACCCCGGAATTAATAAAAATGGGCAATCCTGAGCCAAATCCTGTTTTCTCAAAACAAAGGTTTCAAAAAACGAAAAAAAAAAGGATAGGTGCAGAGACTCAATGGAAGCTGTTCTAACAAATGGAGTTGACTGCGTCGGTAGAGGAATCTTTCCATGGAAACTTTATAAAGGATGAAAGATAAACGCATCTATTGAATACTATATCAAATGATTAATGTTGGCCCGAATCTATTTTTTTAATATGAAAATGAAAAAATGGAAAAATCGGTGTGAATTTATTTCACGTTGAAGAAAAAATAGAATATTCATCAACTCATTAACTCCATAGTCCGATAGATCTTTTAAAGAACTTATTAATCGGACGAGAATAAAGATAGAGTCCCATTCTACATGCTACATATCAATACCGGCAACAATGAAATTTATAGTAAGAGGAAAATCCGTCGACTTTAAAAATCGTGAGGGTTCAAGTCCCTCTATCCCCAAAAAGCCTATTTGACCCCTAAAATATTTACCCTACCCCCCTTCTTTTTCGTTAGCGGTTCCAAATTCCCTTATCCTTCTGATTCTTTGACAAACGTATTTGGGCGTAAATGACTTTCTCTTATCACATGTGATATAGAATACACATTCCAAATGAAGAAATGAATGCCGATATGAATGAATAGCATTGAAATTACAGGACTCGGAGAAAACTTTGTAATCCCCCGTGTCCCTTTAATTGACATCGACTCCAGTCATCTAATAAAATGAGGGTGGGATGCTACATTGGAAATGGTCGGGATAGCTCAGCTGGTAGAGCAGAGGACTGAAAATCCTCGTGTCACCAGTTCAAATCTGGTTCCTGACACATGGTTTCATTTTTCTTTTTAAATCTTTCTTTTATAAATGAATTGATATGAAGAGAGATACGTATTGATTTCGAATCTGGATCATAATACATACTTTTCTTTTATCTATCTTGGCGAGATATACCCCATCTATAAAAATACTCTAAAATAGATGGGAAAAGTTTCTTAAATAAATAAAATGAAATTCTATTTTATCTTTTTTTTCTTTCATTCAAAAAGAATGTTA